ACATAATATATATATATATATATTTACATAGCATAGGGTTTACTTGTTACTAATATAGTCTAGCCTCTGTTGTTCTTTAGATCCCCTGTTTCACTCCGATAGTATTATAGATCAGGTCGATGCATAGGAAATGAACGCATTTGAATACTATTCAAACTATTAATAATAAAAAAAAATGATAAAACAAAACCCGAATTATATATTCTATTATGCAAAATCACACATTCGACTGGATCTTACGGGGCCTGTTCATGCATGACATGATCCAGGGTTGATCATAGAATAGATTCTCTTCAAACGAACCGGCCTATCCTCTCTCTGTATGTATAGGACTTACTTATACGGTGGTTGGACAAAAGACACATTCGATTATTAATTTCAATGTGGCAGAAACAGACATATACCTGCACGGCCTAATCAATAGTTCAAGTCACACACTCCCATAATCCATTTTTTTTTTCGGAGAATTACCTCCAACTAGTGATCTTATGTTAAATAACTAAATACAATATTGTATTGTGGAGTTGAAGGAAAATGTCCAAATACATGGATTATTCTTTTCAACAATCCATACTTGTAGCAATGAAATACTATTCTTCTTACCCCAAGTGATAAATGATTGATTACAAATATCTATGATATACCCCTTTTCCTATTCTATAAAGGACCAGAAATACCTTGTTTACGTATCATTAGAAAGTGCATTAACATAAATACGGCAGTAAGAAGAGGCAAGACAAAAGTGTGTAAACTATAAAAACGAGTCAGGGTGGATTGTCCCACACTAGCACTTCCGCGTAATAACTCTACCAAAGGTGATCCTATTACAGGAATAGCTTCGGGTACGCCTGTTACAATTTTAACTGCCCAATAACCAATTTGGTCCCGAGGTAAGGAATAACCAGTTACACCAAAAGACGCGGTCAATACAGCCAGAATCACACCTGTAACCCAAGTCAATTCGCGAGGTTTTTTAAACCCACCGGTGAGATACACACGAAATACATGTAGGATCATCATTAGAACCATCATACTTGCCGACCACCGATGAACCGATCGTATTAACCAACCAAAGTTAGCTTCAGTCATTATATATTGAACAGAAGCAAAAGCCTCAGTAACAGTTGGACGATAGTAAAAAGTCATAGCAAACCCAGTAGCTACTTGTACTAAAAAACAAGTAAGCGTAATTCCTCCTAGACAATAAAATATGTTCACATGAGGAGGAACATATTTACTGGTTATATCATCTGCAATCGCCTGAATCTCGAGACGTTCTTCGAACCAATCATAGACTTTATTGAGATAGGTAAACCGCGTGAATTCCCCCTCTAAGAACTGTATATGAGAATTTCATCTCGTACAGCTCAAGCAGACACCCAAATACTGATTGAAAGGGATATATAATAGAATAGAAAGTTTGAAACTTATTAATCCCGGATTTTCTCTTTTCGGAAGATAGGAGGGAATAAAAATCCGAAAGTTCTTCTTTGTGGTGATAATGCCAAAATATCAAGTCGGCTCATTCGTCTTTATGTTGATTGTTACTACAGGCCTCTTGAATATTCTCTTTCCCTATTTTTTTATTGTGTGTAATGTGGCTTTTACTATTTTTTTTATCATTAATAGGAATTTCTCTTGTTAAGACCCTATAGAATCGATTGAAACCCCAGATTCATACTAGAACCACGATGATTCAATAAAACCCCAAAGCTAAGCCCAAAGATTCCTTGAGTAAGAACCACTGGATCATCGCTTATTCAATCAATGGGATAGGTATAATGACTAAAAATACAAAAAAAATTGTCTGTTGATTAAACAAAATAGGCATAAACAGGAGTTTGAAAGAAGAAAAATCTTTCGATTTATAACTTCTAAATTCTGTCTTTGAAAAGAAAATTTTTTTGAATCCGATCGAGAGGTCTGAATATTAAATATGAATCATAGTTCAAATATTTCTTGATTGATATATTTTATATATTCCGTGTTCCAGATACCAGTATGAATATCCGACGAGGTAGAACCATCTCCATCATGATAAGATGACAGACTCATTTTCTGTATTATCAATAGGATCAATTATAACAAGTCACACACTCATATTCCGGAAGTACAGACAGAAAAAAATTCCGCGATTGAACTACCAAAAGGGGGGTTAGAAATAGAATTCGGGACCCGAAAAATTCATTTTGTATTCTATTGAAAGACTAGAACTTCCTGTTCCTGGTTCTTTTTAATTTCATTTTCTTGTGGATTTAATTCATTGAAATTCCATCCAGTAAAACAGAAGAATTGTAAATTTCCAAAATAATACATAGGAATATTGCAAATAAAGCCATTGCAACTCCCATCAAAGGAGTAGTTCCCCATCCGGGAGCTACTTTACCGTATTCCGAATTCAATGGTTTCAATAAAGCCCCCACGGTAGTAGGTTTTGGACGAGATCTAGAACTACCCTCAACGGTTTGTGTAGCCATAAATCTGATTGTATTCATTGAGATCTATTGACTTTGTATACCATTCCGGTTATAATAATATAAACGATTGATTGATCCGTATGTGATCTTGAAATTTTATAATAATGGAAATAGCAACCCTAGTCGCCATCTTTATATCTGGTTTACTTGTAAGCTTTACCGGGTACGCTTTATATACCGCTTTTGGGCAACCCTCTCAACAACTAAGAGATCCCTTCGAGGAACACGGAGACTAGTTGAAGTAATGAGCCTTCCAATATCAGAAGGCTCATTACTTCAATTGAGATAATGAAAAATCATTTCACCTTTTTAGTGGGAACTTTAGGAGGTTCCCGAAAAAAGATAGCGAAAAAAATTATCCCGAGAGTCGAGACTAATAGAAATGTATAAACCAATGCTTCCATAGATTCGATTGTGGTTTACAATTATAGCTTCCATACCTGCTTACTTGGGATTATTTTCCCGATAATGATAAAAAGAGTAAAAAAAAGGAGGGGCGGTGATTCAAATTAAGATTTTTCTAGTATCCTATAAAAAAAATAGAGGCAAAAAAAAGAAAGCAATGTTGTATTAGACTCCCTGTCTTCTTGTAGTTGGATCTCCAAGTTTTTGGAATGCTCCAAATTCTACTTGAGCATCCAAGTCTGGGTCAATACCAGCAAAAACATCTCTGAACAGGGTTCTAGCCCCATGCCAAATGTGTCCGAAGAAGAAGAGTAGGGCAAAGGAAGCATGTCCAAAAGTAAACCAACCCCTTGGACTACTACGAAAAACGCCATCAGATTTCAACGTAGCACGATCTAATTCGAAAATTTCACCCAATTGAGCACGTCTAGCATATTTTTTCACAGTAGGTGGATCGCTATAACTGACTCCGTTGAGTTCGCCGCCATAAAACTCAACAGTTACGCCTACTTGTTCAACGCTATACTTAGATTCCGCTCTTCTAAAAGGAACGTCAGCTCTAACAATTCCGTCCCCATCTATTAAAACGACTGGAAATGTTTCAAAAAAGGTAGGCATACGACGTACAAAGAGTTCACGCCCTTCTTTATCTCTAAAAATAGGGTGTCCTAACCACCCAACAGCTATTCCATCGCCGTTGTCCATTGAGCCCGCTCTAAATAATCCTCCTTTTGCCGGATTATTGCCAATGTAATCATAAAAAGCCAATTTCTCAGGAATTTTCGACCAAGCTTCTGATAAACTTTGATTTTCGGCTAGCCCAGCACTTACTCTTCGATATATTTCTTGCTGAAAGTATCCCTGATCCCATTGATAACGAGTGGGACCAAATAATTCAATCGGAGTAGTTGCTGAACCATACCACATCGTTCCAGCAACAACAAAAGCTGCAAAAAAGACGGCGGCGATACTACTAGAAAGAACGGTTTCAATATTGCCCATACGTAATCCTTTGTATAGACGTTGAGGCGGACGGACACTAAGGTGGAATAGACCTGCCAATATGCCCAATGTCCCCGCTGCAATATGATGAGAGGCTATTCCTCCTGGAAAAAGGGGATCAAAGCCTTCTACGCCCCATGCTGGACTTACAGATTGTACTTTTCCTGTTAGTCCATAAGGATCGGACACCCATATTCCGGGACCATACAAGCCTGTTACATGAAATGCGCCAAAACCAAAACAAGCCACCCCGGAAAGAAATAAATGAATTCCAAAAATTTTAGGCAAATCCAAAGAAGGTTTTCCTGTACGTTCATCACAAAAAATTTCTAGATCCCAATACACCCAATGCCAAATGGCTGCCAAAAAGCACAAGCCAGAAAACACAATATGCGCTCCGGCCACACCTTCGTAACTCCAAATACCCGGATCCGTTATAGTCCCCCCCGTAATACTCCAACCGCCCCATGAATTGGTTATTCCTAAACGAGTCATAAAAGGTATAACAAACATACCCTGTCTCCACATTGGATCAAGAACGGGGTCAGAGGGATCAAAAACTGCTAATTCATATAGAGCCATCGAACCGGCCCAACCGGCAACCAGAGCTGTATGCATTATATGGACAGAAATTAACCGGCCGGGATCATTCAATACGACGGTATGAACACGATACCAAGGCAAACCCATGGAATTACCCCTTTATCAAAGATAAATGACACTATGTAACTTTATTGCATTGGAAAAGACTATGACTGTGCAATGGACCCCTTTTGTTCAATGGATTATCTCGGAACAAGGGTTAATGTTTGTTCTAGTTTGTTGAAACAATTATGTTATGTTTGCAGGAACAAAGAGAAACAAATCTATTCTATACCCGATAAGTAGCAATACGCAATGGGGAGTTGATACCATCTTCGATCAGTGAATGCTTTCATACTTGTTCATTATTGGAAGGCTATATTCGTAAGAATTTTATTTTTTTTATTCTGTCTTCTTTATTGAAGTTAAATTTTTCTAATCTAGACAGAAAATAGGAGAAAGGTTTATATTATGAAGACAATAATCCTATTACTACGTTTCAACGACAAAAAAATTGACATTCTCACAAAAAGA